TATACAATACAACGTGAGTTTGTAATACTATATAGAATAGAAATTTGAATTAGCTTATGATGCCGACCGAGCTTTGCCTGAATTTAGGGGTTTGACAGGAATAACGGGGACTTTTCGGCTTAGGGGGGTAGGGGGGTTTATCGCGCGCGAGGCGAGGAGGGGGGAATCATAGGGTAGTATGTGGAGTAAAGGATAAGATTATGCACCTGAAAGAGAAGTATGCAATTCTTAAGTGTATGTCCTATATCATTACATTATCTCTGGTTACGTCAATTTAAGTGGGTTCTCCCTTGTTAATTAATGGGAACACCACTAGAGATGTCATGTGAAATCCCCCAAAAAAAAAGAAAAACCATATGCCTATGGATGGCTGTTCACATGGGGGGTTTTTGCTAATGAAGCACTCCACCATTAACCTATGCCAGGATAATTCACAATTTGGGGAGTATATAATTTTATGGCCCTGAAATAGGAACCAGATGCCAGTAATAGTGCAGTTTGTGCGACCCCCACAATTATTGTCCCTGATCGTTCATTCATACTGTATCTTCAGATATAAATTGATGATGGTTTCTCACTGCCCCATAGCACGATATAAATTTTTATTGAGTTTTCAAGTAGTGTTAGATGAGGGTAAGCTATGCGGGTGTAATATTTATATTCCGACCCATCTCTTCAAGGATTATCAGGTGAAGATTTCAGTAGTGCCGATGGTGATCTTACTATTGATAACTGTGAGTAGTAAAGGTATAATCCAATAGTGATGATATATCTGTAGTGTACGAGACCATCGTGTAATATTAGGCATACGTATATACCATAACATGGTGTTGAGTTATGCATATTATGTACTAGAGCATAGGACATATACATTAGTCGAGCATTTTCTATTATTTAGTGTTAACAGAAAATAGTTTAATTTAGAATTCTAGCTTTGGGGGCTAGGGGTGGGAGTTAAACTCTCCTTTTTCTGGCACATGGGGGGACTTTAACCCCCAGTCTCCGGATTACAAGACCGGTGCTTTATACATTTAGCTACAAGGGCAATTGAAGTTAAGCAGTTTATTTTCTAGCCACCCCATTAATGGGTGAAAGACTAAAAATAGGGCGAAATAAAAGATGGAGGCGATTTGGCCGATAATGATGAAGGGGTGTTCGACTGGTATGCCTCCGATCCAGGTTAGGATGAGTAGGTCTGCTACGAGGGCTCAGAATAGAAGTTGGGCCAGGGGGCGGAAGGTTGTTCCTTGTTGTTTTGATGTGTGGAGTAATGGTACTACTATTAGTACCAGAATTGAGGAGAATAATGCTAAGACGCCGCCCAGTTTGTTAGGGATGGCTCGTAGGATGGCGTAGGCAAATAAGAAGTATCATTCTGGCTTGATGTGTGGGGGAGTTACTAGCGGGTCAGCGGGGATGAAGTTTTCTGGGTCTTTTAGTAGGTTGGGTGCGAGTGTTGCTAGGGATACTAGGGCTGTAATGAAGATTATAAATCCCAGCATATCTTTGAGTGAGAAGTATGGGTGAAATGGGATTTTGTCTGGGTCGGAGTTTAGGCCAATTGGGTTGCTAGATCCTGTTTCGTGTAGAAATAGGGCGTGTAGTACGGTGGCTGCAATGATTATGAATGGGGTAAGGAAGTGAAATGCGAAGAACCGGGTTAGTGTTGCATTATCTACGGAGAAGCCTCCTCAGACCCATTGTACTAGGGAATTTCCTACATAGGGGATTGCTGATAGTAGGTTTGTAATTACTGTGGCACCTCAGAATGATATTTGTCCTCAGGGTAGGACGTATCCGACGAATGCTGTCACCATTACTAGTAGTAGTAGGACTACTCCAATGTTTCAGGTTTCTTTGTGAAGGTATGAGCCGTAGTATAGGCCTCGTCCGATGTGTATGTAGATACAGATAAAGAATAGTGATGCCCCGTTTGCGTGTAGACTTTGGATAATTCAGCCATTGTTTACGTCTCGGCAGATGTGGGCTACGGATGAAAAGGCAGTTGAGATATCGGAGGTATAGTGTATAGCTAGGAATAGTCCTGTTACGATTTGTACTGCTAGACAGACTAATAGGATGGAGCCAAAATTTCATATTGCGGAAATATTGGAGGGAGCAGGGAGGTCAATAAGTGCGCTATTAATTGTTTTGAATAAAGGATGTGTTTTTCGGGTGATCATTCAGTTCTTATAGTTGAGTTACAACGGTGGTTTTTCAAGTCATTAGTCCTGGTTAAAGTCCGGGTAAGAATTATGACATGTTTCATTGAATTAGTTGGGCTTAGCCTATATATGGGTGTTATTGGGGTTATTACTTGTCCTTCGCCGTATTATGCGGCATTGAGTATAGCGTTAGCGGCGGGGGCCGGGTGTGTTACATTGGTTTGGTATGGTGGGACGTTAATTGGGTTGATGTTGTTTTTAATTTATTTGGGTGGAATGTTAGTGGTTTTTGCGTATTCGTCAGCTTTGTCAGGCGAGTTGTATCCGGATACGTGGGGGGAGGGGGCGGTCAAGTTTTATGTTTTGGCATATTTAGTTGGGCTCGGGATTGCGGCTCTGTGGTTTAAGTATATGCGTGGGGGGTGGCGGGCCGTGGTGGATGAGTATAATGAATTTTATGCTCGGCCGGGGGATATCGGGGTGGGTTACGTGTATTATGATGGTGGGGCTATGTTGTTGGTGTGTGGTTGGGCGCTGTTGTTGTGTCTTTTTGTGGTGTTGGAGTTAACTCGGGGGTCTAAACGGGGGGCGCTTCGGGCTGTTTAGATCATAGCTAGGAGGGCGGCGGCTAAGATTATAGAAATTAGGTAAGAGGCCATGTAGACTTTGACAGAGTCATGGCCGGGGCTATCGAAGAATGAGGTTAGGCGGTGGTGTGCGGGGTGTAGGGTTTTAGGCCCAATTTCTAGTCATTGTCGGTCAATTTTGGTGGCTTGTTTGCCTAGTGTTAGGGCGAGTTTTGGTATTGCTCGGTGAATAATATTTGGGTAGAACCCTAGTATGTTAGAGAAGTTGTGGAGGGTCAGGGTGGGGGTAATCTTGGTTTGTTTGGAGGCTGCATTGGCTAGTGTTAGTGCAATGATGACTCCTATAATTGTAACGATTAGTGCGGCTAGTTTTATCTGGGGGGTTATAGTTATGGTTGGGGTTTTTAGTGGTAGGAAATTTGAGGTGATAATTAGTCCTGAGATAATACTTCCTCAGGCTAGGCGTTCAATGGGTGCAGTTATTGTTTTGTTATTTTCGTTGATTGGGGATATAGAGGGGAATCGGGGGGAGCCTATAGTTACGAAGAAGATGACTCGGAGGCTGTATACTGCTGTGAATGATGTGGCGATTAGTGTTAGGATTAGGGCTCAGGCGTTTAAGTGGGAGGTATTTAGGGCTTCAATGATTGCATCTTTTGAGAAAAAGCCTGCAAGGAAGGGTATTCCTGTTAGGGCTAGGCTGCCAATGATGAGGCAGGAGGTTGTGAATGGCATTAGTTTATGTAGTCCTCCCATTTTTCGGATATCTTGTTCGTCGTTTAGGCTATGAATAATTGATCCGGAGCAAAGGAATAGTATGGCCTTGAAAAAGGCGTGGGTGCAAATGTGGAGGAAGGCTAATTGGGGTTGATTGAGTCCGATGGTTACTATTATTAGTCCAAGTTGACTTGATGTTGAGAATGCTACGATTTTTTTGATGTCGTTTTGTGTTAGTGCGCAGGTGGCAGTAAATAGAGTTGTTAGGGCCCCCAGGCAGAGGCAGGTGGTTAGGGCTAATTGGTTGTTTTCTATTAGGGGATGTAGGCGGATTAGGAGGAAGATGCCTGCGACTACTATTGTGCTGGAGTGCAGTAGGGCTGAGACTGGGGTTGGGCCTTCTATTGCTGAGGGCAGTCACGGGTGTAGTCCAAATTGGGCAGATTTTCCGGCTGCTGCTAGGATGATTCCTATTAGGGGGATTGTTAGATCTAAGTCTTTGGATAGCAGGAAGATTTGGGGGAGTTCTCATGAGTTGAGGTTTATTGCGATTCAGGCAATTGCCAGGATTAGTCCTACGTCTCCGACCCGATTATATAGGACTGCTTGAAGGGCTGCTGTGTTGGCATCTGCTCGGCCGTGTCATCACCCGATTAATAGGAAGGATATGATTCCTACGCCCTCTCACCCGATGAACAGTTGAAATAGGTTGTTAGCGGTTACCAGAATGATTATGGCCACTAAGAATAGTAGTAAGTACTTGAAGAATCGGTTTAGGTGGGGGTCGGAGTGCATGTACCAGGATGCGAACTCCAGGATTGATCAAGTAACATATAGGGCGATGGGGGTGAAGATTAATGAGTAGTTGTCGAATTTAAAGCTCATGTTAATATCGAAGTTTGCAGTGTTTATTCAGTTTCATGTGGTGATGACGGTTTCTGTTCCCTGGTCTAAGAAGATGATTAGTGGGAGTATGTTGATGAAAAATGCGGTAGTTACGGCAGCCTTGGCATGTTTAGTAGCTCAAGTCCGGTCAAAGGGTTTTGGGTTGAGGGTTATAATGATGGGCCATATAAGAATTACTAGTGTGAGTAGTAGGGAGGTAGTTGTAATGGTATTTAGCATAGCTGCTACTTGGAGTTGCACCAAGAGTTTTTGGTTCCTAAGACCAACGGATGAGCTATTATCCTTTAGGAGCCGGTTGAATGAGCCGCGGAGTTTAACTGCGGGGGTAAAGGATTAGCAGTCCTTACTGCTTCAGGCCTCTTTCGGTGGATAAGAGGAATCTAACCTCTATTATTAGAATCACAATCTAATGTTTTATGTTAAACTATATCCGCAGAACCATCATCCTCACATTACTTCTGGTTTTGCTATGAGGAGGATCACTGGTGCTAGGTGGAGAAATATAAGTAGGTGTTCTCGCGTGTGTGAGGGAGGAAGGTTAGTGATATGTTGTGGGAGGGGACCGCGTTGTGTTATCATGTATAGGTATAGGGAGTAGGCGGTGGTAATTAGGATTCCTGCTCCCGTTATTGTTAGGGTTCGAGAGGATCAATTAAATAGAGCTGTAACGATTATTAGTTCTCCTATTAGGTTGGGCAGTGGGGGTAGTGCCAGGTTTGCTAAGTTGAAGATAAATCATCAAAGGGCTGTGAGGGGAAAGATAATTTGTAGTCCTCGGGCTAAAACTATGGTTCGGCTGTGGGTTCGCTCGTATGTGGTGTTAGATAGGCAGAATAGGGCAGAGGATACTAGGCCATGTGAGACTATAAGTACTAGTGCTCCGGTAAATCCTCAGGGGGTTTGGAGTAGGATGCCGCAAGTTACGAGTCCTATGTGGCTGACAGATGAATAGGCGATTAAAGATTTTATATCTGATTGTCGAAGGCAGATGGCGCCCGTTATGAAGACCCCTCAGAGGGCTAGTATAATAAAGGGATATACTAGGTCTTTTGATATAGGGCTTAGGATAGCTATTACTCGTATTATGCCATATCCCCCCAATTTTAGTAAGACCGCTGCTAGTACTATTGATCCTGCTACTGGGGCTTCTACGTGGGCTTTTGGTAGCCAAAGGTGAATGCCATATAGGGGTATTTTTACTAGGAAAGCAATTAGGCATGCTGCTCATCAAAGTTTGTCTCCTCAGGAGTTGGGGTTTATTGGCGATGGAATATATTGGATAATAGGCATTGAGAGGGTTCCTGTAGTTTGATGTAGTATTATTAAGGCTACTAGTAGTGGTAGTGAGCCGGCTAGGGTGTAAAATAGGAAGTATGTTCCGGCGCTTAGTCGTTCGGCCTGATTGCCTCACCGGGTGATGAGAATAAGAGTAGGGATTAGGGTTGTTTCGAATATCACATAAAACATGGTGATTTCGGTGGCACTGAATGCTAGGATCAGGGAGGCTTGGAGGGAGGCCAAAAGGGTGATAAAAGTTCGTTGTCGGTTGATGGGTTCTATTTTAATGTGATGTTGACTGGCCAGGATTATGAGTGGCAGAAGTCAGCAGGTAAGGACTAGCAGGGGCGTTGATAGGGGGTCTGTGGCCATGTAGAGGTTGGCGGCTGTTCATCCGGTTTCGAGGGACCATTTAATTAAGATAAAGCTAATGGTGGCAATAACTATACTGTGGGCAGTTATGTTGGTTCATAGTCATTTGGGGGAGGAAAGTCAGATTGTTGGGAATAGTATGATGGTTGGGATTAGAATTTTTAGCATTTTAGTAGGTTTAGGGCTTTGATTTGATTTGAGCCGTGGGTTCGGGTTGTGGCAACTAGCAGGGCTAGGCCTGCGGCAGCTTCACAGGCTGAGAAGGTTAGTACTATAATAGGGGCTGCGTAGGAGGTGGTTGATTCATGATGCAGCGTTCATAGTGAAAGGCCTATAAATAGGCCTAGTATTACTGTTTCTAAACATAGTAGGGCTGATAATAGGTGTGAACGATGGAAGATCAGGCCTATTATACCTGTGAAGAATGTGCCGCCAAAGACGATTGTTACAGACATCATAAGGGAGTCGTGGGCTTTAACCGCGATTCTCTGAGCCGAAATCAGAGGTCTTATATTTGGACTAACTGCCTATTGAGCCCATTCTAGGCCACCTCGTAGTCATTCATAGATTAGGCCTAGTGTGAGTAGAACTAGAATGACTACGGCCCATGTTAGAGTGCGTAAGGGGTCTGATAGTTGGATGGCCCAGGGCAGTGGTAATAGGAGAGCAATTTCTAGGTCGAATAGCAGGAATAGAATGGCTAGTAGAAAGAAACGCAGGGAGAAAGGGAGTCGTGCTGATCCTCGCGGCTCACAGCCGCATTCGTAGGGGGATAATTTCTCGGCATTAGGGCTTTTAATAGGGAGTCAGAATGCCACGAGGGTAAGAATTAATGATAGTGCTGTGGAGAGGGCTAGCATAGTTGTAATTAAGTTCATTATCTTTCCTTGGATTTTAACCAGGACCGGGTGATTGGAAGTCACTTGTACTTTTTGATACTAGAAAGATATGAGCCTCATCAGTAAATAGAGACATATAGGAATAGTCATACTACATCTACGAAGTGTCAGTATCAAGCGGCTGCTTCAAATCCGAAGTGGTGGTCTGATGTGAAGTGGTATTTAATTTGTCGTAGTAGACAAGTAGTGAGGAAGGTAGAGCCAATGATGACATGTAGTCCGTGGAAGCCTGTCGCTACGAAGAATGTTGAGCCATATACTCCGTCTGCAATAGTGAAAGGGGCCTCGTAGTATTCTATGGCTTGAAGGGTTGTAAAGTAGAAGCCTAGTAGAATTGTCAGGGCGAGGGATTGAATTGCTTGTTTGCGTTCTCCTGCCATAATACTATGGTGGGCCCATGTTACTGTGATGCCCGATGCTAAGAGGACTGCAGTGTTAAGGAGGGGGACTTCGAATGGGTCTAGGGTTGTGATGCCGGCGGGAGGTCAACATCCTCCTAGTTCAGGGGTGGGGGCGAGGCTGGAGTGGTAAAAGGCTCAGAAGAACCCTAAGAAGAAGAACACTTCGGAAGTAATAAAGAGGATTATGCCATATCGTAGGCCTTTTTGTACAGGGGGTGTGTGGTGCCCTTGAAATGTGCCTTCTCGTACGATGTCTCGTCATCATTGATATATTGTTAGGATTAGTAATACTAGGCCCAGGGTTATTAGCGTAATATTGTGGAAGTGGAATCAGATTGCTAGGCCCGATGTTATTAAAAGGGCAGCGATTGCGCCGGTTAGGGGCCATGGGCTTGGGTCTACCATGTGGTATGCGTGTGCTTGGTGGGTCATTATACGTTTTCTTGTAGATAAAGGCTCAGTAACAAGACAAACACATAAGCTTGAATAATGGCTACTGCAATTTCTAGTAGTGTTAGTAATACTAGTAGTGTAGCAGTGAGCATTGCTACTGTGGTTATTGTTGGTGCGAGTGTAATAGTTGCGGTTGAGATTAGTTGGATTAGTAGGTGACCAGCTGTTAAATTGGCTGTTAGTCGTACGCCTAAGGCCAGGGGTCGGATAAATAGGCTAATTGTTTCGATAATAATTAGGATAGGGATGAGTAAGGCAGGGGTTCCCTCTGGCAAGAGGTGGCCGAGGGCTACTGTTGGTTGGTTTCGTAGTCCGATAGTTACAGTTGCTAGTCATAGTGGGACGGCCAGGCCCATATTTAATGACAATTGGGTTGTGGGTGTAAAGGTGTAGGGGAGTAGTCCTATAATATTTAGTGTAAGAATAAATATTATTAGGGAGGCCAGAATCATGGCTCATTTGTGCCCTCCTTGGTTTAGTGGGGTTAGTAGCTGTTGTGTAAATATTTTAATAAACCAGCTTTGGAGGGATATAAGTCGATTGTTCTGGTGTCGGTTAGTCGGGGTGAGGATTAAGATTGAGGGTAGTGTGAGGGCAATGGCGATTAGGGGAATTCCCAGGTATGTGGGGCTTATGAATTGGTCGAATAGGTTTAGTGTCATGGTCAGTTTCAGGTATTTGATTCAAGTTTTTTAATGTCTAGGGCTGTAATTTCATTTGTGAAGGTGCAATTTAATACTTTGCTTGGGAGTACTGTTAGGAAGATCAGTCATGAGAGTGCAAGAATTATGAATCACGGGTCTGGATTTAGTTGTGGCATGTCACTAGAGGTGGTTTGGGGCCACCAGTCTTTAGCTTAAAAGGCTAATGCTTGTCCGTTTAGCTTTCTAGTGAGGTGGCAAGCATTAGTGAAGATCAGCTTTCAAAGTGTTTTAGTGGGACAGCTTCTACGACGATTGGTATAAAGCTGTGGTTTGCCCCGCAGATTTCGGAGCATTGTCCGTAAAACACTCCAGGTCGAGAGGTGATGAAAGATGTTTGGTTAAGTCGTCCTGGGACGGCGTCTATTTTGACCCCTAATGCGGGGACAGCTCAGGAGTGTAGGACGTCTTCGGCTGAGACTAGTACCCGAATCGGGGACTCTATCGGAATCACTATTCGATGATCTGTTTCTAGCAGGCGGAATTGGCCCGGCAGGAGGTCTTGTGTTGGGGTCATATAGGAGTCGAAGGTCAGGTTTTCGTAGTCGGTGTATTCGTAGCTTCAGTATCATTGATGTCCTATGGCTTTTACGGTTAGGTGGGGGTCGTTGACCTCGTCTATTAGGTAGAGAATTCGTAGGGATGGAAGGGCAATCAAGATAAGGATTACTGCTGGTAGGATGGTCCATACAATTTCAATTTCTTGTGAGTCCAAAATGTATTTATTAGTAAGTTTGGTAGTAACTATTACAACAATAATGTATAGTACTAGGGTGCTAATTAGGAAAACAATTATGAGGGCGTGGTCGTGGAAGTGTAGAAGTTCTTCTATTATAGGGGAGGCCGCGTCTTGGAATCCTAGTTGGGAGGGGTGTGCCATTAAAGCTCTAGGGCTCAGGGATACGCAGGGCTTTAACCTGCAATTTCGCCTTGACAAGGCGATGTAATGGTTTATACTAGTGTCCCGTTAAAAGAAAGTGGCAGAGTGGTTATGCAGCTGGCTTGAAACTAGCTTATTGGGGTTCGATTCCCTTCTTTCTCGTTAAATTTGGACTTGTACGAAGGCCGGCTCTTCAAATGTGTGGTATGGGGGCGGGCATCCGTGAAGTCATTCCACGTTTGTGGAGGTTAGTTCTACGGAGAGTACTTCTCGTTTAGCGGTAAAGGCCTCTCATAAGATGAATAGGAATATTACAACTGCTACTAGGGAAATAAGGGAGCCGATTGATGAGACAATATTTCATAGTGAGTAGGCATCTGGGTAGTCTGAGTATCGTCGTGGTATGCCTGCTAGTCCCAGAAAGTGTTGTGGAAAGAAGGTTAGATTGACGCCCACGAATATTGTGGTGAAGTGGATTTTTGTTCATGTGTCATGTATTGTGTATCCTGTGAAGAGTGGAAATCAGTGTACAAAAGCCCCCATGATGGCAAATACTGCTCCTATTGATAAGACATAGTGGAAGTGGGCCACTACGTAATATGTGTCGTGTAATACGATGTCTAGGGACGAGTTGGCTAGTACAATTCCGGTCAGTCCTCCTACGGTGAAAAGGAAGATGAAGCCTAAGGCTCATAGTATGGGGGTTTCTCATTTAATTGATCCTCCATGTAGGGTTGCGAGTCAGCTAAATACTTTTACACCTGTGGGGATTGCGATGATTATTGTTGCGGATGTAAAGTATGCTCGGGTGTCTACGTCTATTCCTACTGTAAATATGTGGTGGGCTCAGACAATGAACCCTAGAAGGCCAATGGCCATTATGGCTCAGACTATCCCTATATACCCGAAGGGCTCTTTTTTCCCGGCGTAGTAGGCTACGATGTGGGAGATTATTCCAAACCCCGGGAGAATCAGAATGTAGACTTCCGGGTGCCCGAAAAATCAGAAGAGGTGTTGGTAAAGGATAGGGTCTCCTCCCCCTGAGGGGTCAAAGAAGGTGGTGTTTAGGTTTCGGTCCGTTAAAAGTATTGTAATGCCGGCAGCTAGGACTGGTAGTGATAGCAGTAGTAGTACGGCCGTGATTAAGACGGCTCACACAAATAAGGGGGTCTGGTATTGTGAGATTGCTGGGGGTTTCATGTTAATAATTGTTGTGATGAAGTTAATAGCCCCTAGAATAGAAGATGCTCCTGCGAGATGTAGGGAGAAGATGGTTAGGTCTACGGAGGCTCCCGCGTGTGCCAAGTTTCCGGCTAGGGGAGGGTAAACAGTTCAACCTGTCCCCGCGCCCGCTTCAACCCCAGAAGAGGCTAGTAGTAGTAGGAAGGACGGGGGTAGGAGCCAGAAGCTTATGTTATTTATTCGAGGGAATGCTATGTCCGGGGCGCCGATTATTAGAGGGACGAGCCAGTTGCCGAACCCTCCGATCATAACAGGTATTACTATAAAGAAGATTATAACGAAGGCATGTGCGGTGACGATAACATTATAAATTTGGTCGTCACCTAGAAGGGCTCCCGGTTGGGCGAGCTCTGCTCGGATTAATAGGCTAAGGGCTGTGCCGACTATTCCGGCTCAGGCACCGAATACTAGATAAAGGGTGCCAATATCTTTATGGTTGGTTGAGAAGAATCAGCGTGTGATTGTCACAGGTAGGGTGGTCGAGAGTTTAGGCGGTGGATTGTAGCTCCATAAACAAAGGTTCAATTCCTTTTCCTATCAAGTTCCGTGGTGTAAAACATTTCGGATTGCAAATCCGAAGAAGTAGGCTAACGGCCTGCCGGGGCTTTTCCCGCCTTTTTGAAAGGAGGCGGGGAAAGTAGATGAATGCTCGCTGGCTTGAGCGTCTAGCTGTTAACTAGGAGTCTGTAGGATCGAGGCCTTCTCATCTAGAAAGGCTTTAGCTTAATTAAAGTGTCTGAGTTGCATTCAGGAGATGTGGGGTAGTGTCCCACAAGTCTTATACAGAGACTAGGAGGTTTTCACTCCTGCTTAAAGCTTTGAAGGCTTTTGGTCTGGGTTATCCTAAGTCTCTAGTTTATTAGTGCTTGGGCTAATGGGGTTAGGGGTAGTAGTGTTAGGGCAGAGGTTATGGATGCGGCGAGTAGGGCGGAGCTTTTTTTGGTTTTTAGGCGTCATGGGGTGAAAGAATTGTTTGTGTTAGGGGCGGTTGTCAGGATTATGGCGTAACATAGTCGTAGGTAAAAGTATAGGCTTATTAGGGAGCTAAGTGCTAGGGTGACGGCAGTTAGGGGGAGTCCTTGTGCGGCAAGGTCTTGCAGGATTAGTCATTTTGGTATGAATCCTGTTAGTGGGGGGAGTCCGCCTAGGGATAGTAGTGTTAGGGAGGCGATGGCTGCTATGGCGGGCGCTTTGGTTCAGGCTACTGCTAGGGTGTTGATTTTTGTTGCGGATATTAGTTTGAAGATTAAGAAAGTTGCTGATGTTATAAAAATATATGTGATTAGAACTAGTATTGTTAGTTGTTGGTTGAACTGTGAAATTATAACGATTCATCCCAGGTGGGCGATTGATGAGTATGCTAGGATTTTTCGTAGTTGTGTTTGGTTTAGGCCTCCTCAGCCTCCGAGAATTACTGATAGGAGTCCTAGAGCTGTAAGTAGTTGTGGGGGGGCGAATTGGGCTATTTGGACAATTAGTGCAAATGGTGCTAGTTTTTGTCACGTGGCTAAAATAAGTCCGGTATGTAAGTCTAGTCCTTGTATAACTTGGGGTACTCATATATGTATCGGGGCTAGTCCCATTTTTAGTGCTAGTGCTATCGTAATAGCAATGGTTGAGATGGGGGTTGCTGTAGAGTAAATGTTTCATTCTCCGGTGATTCATGCATTGGCAGTGCTTGCAAAGAGAATAGTTGCTGCGGCAGCGGCTTGGGCTAGGAAATATTTGATAGTGGCTTCTGTTGCCCGAGGGCAGTGGGATTTAGCTATTAGTGGTAGTATTGCTAGTGTGTTTATTTCCAGGCCCATTCAGGCTAGTATTCAGTGGGAGGCGGATATTGTCAAGAGGGTGCCCAGGATTAAGCTGGCGAGTAAAATCAGGGTGATGAAAGGACTCATTTGGTAAGAGAAGGGTATTATCCTACATTTTTGGGGTATGGGCCCAAAAGCTTTGTTAGCTTATCTTAACTAGAGAGTGGTGTAACGGGAGCACTTGGAGTTTTGATCTCCACAATATGGGTTCGATTCCCTTCTTTCTAAGGAGTCGGGAGGATTTTAGCCTCCATGGGTCACTCTATCAAAGTGGTCCTTGGGCATTCAGGCACGGCTCCTGTTAATGATTTTATATTTGTGGGGGTAAGCCACTTAGTGATACGGGTATTGAGGTGTGTCATAGGATAAGGGCTGTGGCTGCTGGTAGGAAGCTTTTTCATGCGAGGTGTATTAACTGATCATACCGGAATCGGGGATAGGAGGCTCGGACTCAGAGGAATGTTATGGCTAAGAAAGCTGATTTTGCTATGATTACTGCGGTGGTTTTGGGGGGGAAAAGGCCGGGGGTTGTGCCTATAAATATTATCGCTGAGAATGTGTTTATTATTAGGATGTTGGCGTATTCGGCCAAGAAGAATAGGGCGAAGGGGCCTCCGGCGTATTCGACGTTAAATCCTGATACTAGTTCTGACTCTCCCTCTGTCAGGTCGAAGGGGGCTCGGTTTGTCTCCGCTAATGTTGAGACATATCATATTGCAGCTAGGGGTCAGGCTGGGAGGGCGAACCATGTTGTTTCTTGGGAGGTGGAAAATGTTTGTATATTGAAATCTCCGGAGAACATGATTATGGCTAGTAGGATTAGTCCTAGGCTGATTTCATAGGAAATGGTTTGTGCGACTGCTCGTAGGGCTCCAATTAGTGCGTATTTTGAGTTTGAGGCCCACCCTGAGCCTAGAATTGAGTATACTGCTAGGCTAGAAAGGGCTATAATGAATAGTGCGCCTAAGTTTAGGTCTGCTAGGGCATATGGTATGGGTAGGGGGGATCATAGTATTATAGCTAGTGTTAAGGCTAGTGCGGGTGATGCTACAAATAAAAATGGGGAAGAGGTTGATGGGCGGACCGGCTCTTTGGTGAAGAGTTTTGCTGCGTCTGCAAGTGGCTGAAAGATTCCCCATGGTCCAACTACATTTGGGCCCTTTCGTAGTTGTATATACCCTAAGATTTTTCGTTCGATTAAAGTTAAAAAAGCAACTCCTAGGAGCACTGAGATAATGTAGGTTAAGCAGTGTAGGAGTTGCAATAGGGCGGGCATGAGTATTAAGAGGAGGATTTGAACCCCCGACAGAAAGGGCTTAGGTCTTTTGCAATTGCCGGGCTCTGCCATCTTAATAATCTTATCTAGATTGTAGGTTATGCTCCCCCTATTTGATTTAGTTGTCTTCATTAAATTGGGGTGGGGCATACTTAATATCATGGGCCCCCTCTTTCCGGTCCTTTCGTACTAGGAAAAGTAGCGTTACAGATAGAAACTGACCTGGATTGCTCCGGTCTGAACTCAGATCACGTAGGACTTTAATCGTTGAACAAACGAACCCTTAATAGCGGTTGCACCATTAGGATGTCCTGATCCAACATCGAGGTCGTAAACCCCCTTGTCGATATGGGCTCTGAAAGGGGATTGCGCTGTTATCCCTTGGGTAGCTTGGTTCGTTGTTCGGCAGATGCCGGATCTTCGAGGTCAGAAGTTCTGTTATTTAGAGATGTTTCTCTTGATTTTAGGGGGTTACCCCATCTGCGCGGTAGCTCTATTTTCTTCCGCGGTCGCCCCAACCAAAGACTGGGATCAATTACTATTAGATTTAGACTGATGTTGGAGGTCAATTGATATAGGTGATCTAATGTCTTAAGTTCCAAAGGGTCTTCTCGTCTTGTATTTTTATGCCCGCTTCTGCACGGGCAGATCAATTTCATTGACTTGAAAAGGGAGACAGTTAAGCCCTCGTCTTACCATTCATACAGGTCTTTATTTAAAAGACAAGTGATTGCGCTACCTTCGCACGGTTAAAAATACCGCGGCCGTTTAAAACTTTTCACTGGGCAGGTATGACCTCCAATACTTTGATTTTTGCAGGAGGCGATGTTTTTGGTAAACAGGCGGGGCTCAGTGTTTGCCGAGTTCCTTCCTTATCTTTTAGTCTTTCCTTCATAGCCTTCCGGTGTTGGGTTAACGATTGGGTTGTGTGAGTGCTTCTTGGTGTTTGGTGTGGTCACATTTCCCTCTGTGGGTTGGGTTCGGGTAATTGCTAGTGGCGGGTTCGGACTAGCGTACACGTAGGCTTGGAGAAGGGGGTTTCTCCTTCTTATTACTCATTTTAGCATTATCTCTTCCATGTGGGCATGGGGTGGCCTAATAGAGTTAGGGGTCTTAGATTTAATATTTAAATAATAGAATTTGTTTTGCTGGAGCTTTAACGCTTTCTGTTTAGGTGGCTGCTTTTGGGCCCACTAGAGCAGTATATCTTGTTTAATATAATCTTTAACCTCCTGGTGAGGTTGTATTCTGTTTCTTAAGGGCTGTACCCCTTAGGAATAACTCTCGCATGTTTCTTTGGCTCGTTAAATTGCAAGCTGTTTGGGTTGGTTCGAGTTGCTCGAGTGGCTTGCGGTTTAAACGTTTGAGTTAAGGAGTGCGAGGCTGAACTCATATTCATTTCTTAGGCAACCAGCTATAACTAAGTTCGATAGGTCTGTCACCGCTACTTGGAGATCTTCCCACTCTTTTGCCACAGAGATGGGTTGGCCCTGGTTGATAGGCTGTCTCGGAGTAGCTCACTTAGTTTCGGGGTCTTGAACTAAAGTCCACTTTGCTCGGGGGGGGTAGCTAAATCATGATGCAAAAGGTACGAGGGTTAGGCTCTGCTTAGTAGTGCTTTAATGATTTGTTTCATTTCTTTTTCAGCGTTCCCTTGCGGTACTATTACTATGGCTTAATTGGTGCCTTTTCTGTCTCACATACTGGGGCGGTAGAATGTTTTAGTTTGTGTTGTGGTGGTTTAATGATGGGTTATTAATGTTGTGTGTTGTTTGGGTCTTTTAAGCTAGCTGTTTGGCTCAGGGCGACCCAGTTTGCGCGGGTATCTTTTCCGTGTAAAGGAGATGTATTGCTGTTATTACTACGTCCTGCTTATTCCAAGTGCACCTTCCGGTACACTTACCATGTTACGACTTGCCTCCCCGTATAGGCGGTATGTGTTATTATGAATGTTTGGGTGTGTGCATGGGGAGAGTGACGGGCGGTATGTGCACGTCTCAGAGCCTAATTCAAAAGAACTCTCTATTTTCTTTTTACTACTAAATCCACCTTTGTGACACAGTATTTCAGGGTGTCGTTCGTATGCTCTGTTGTAGAAAATGTAGCCCATTTCTACCCACTTCGTACGCTACACCTCGACCTGACGTTTTTGGGTAGACCAATTTTGCTCACTGTTGTGCCTTTACAGGGTAAGCTGACGACGGCGGTATATAGACGGTGCTAGACAAGGAGTGGTAAGGTTTAACGGGGATTATCGGTTTTAGAACAGGCTCCTCTAGGTGGTTCTGAGACACCGCCAAGTCCTTTGGGTTTTGAGCTGTGGCTTGTAGTACCCGGGCGAATGTGTGGTGACACATATAAGGTTTATGGCTAAGCATAGTGGGGTATCTAATCCCAGTTTGTTTCTTAGCTTTCGTGGAGTCAGGTGATTATTATCTAAAGCTGCTTTCGTGTTTGGGTTTCTTGCCTTCGAGGGGCTTATAACAGCTTAGAGGGCCTTTTAGCTTTATTTTATCTTTTCCCCTAACCACTCTTTACGCCGCGCTTATCAACTAGGGTCTTTCGTATAACCGCGGTGGCTGGCACGAATTTTACCGGCCCTCTTAGCCTTGACTAAGTCAAGTTTGCACTTATGGCTTAATGTAAATTACTGCTGAAATCCCTTGGGGGTGTGGCATAGCAAGGCGTCGTGGGCTAGGTTGAAGGTTGTGCCTGATGCCTGCTCCTCATCTCCGGGTGGGAGAAATTGAGGGCATTCTCACTGGGATGCGGATACTTGCATGTATAAATTAGGCTAAAGCTGATAGTAAAGTCGGGACCAGGCCTTTGTGCCTGCGGAACTTTTTAGGGTTCAATCTTAACATTTTCAGTGTTGCGCTTTAAATTTAAGCTACGCTGGC